TATAAAGTAAGCTAAATTCTAAAGCTAGTGGGTTCATACCCCAAATATGATTTTATCCTTTATTAATAATACCTCTATTACCTCTTTTTATTTGATTTTTAATTACATCCATCATTATATCTTACTCAGCCTCCTCATTATTTTTTCTTTGAGTTTGCCTGGAAATCAACATAATAAGTTTTATTCCTTTAATATTTTCAAAAAATTTAATTTCTATAAATAGAATTATAATATATTTTCTTATTCAATCTTTTGCTTCATCCATTTACATTTTCACTATTTCAATATCATTTTTAAGTCCTTTTCCCTTCTATTACATAAATATCTTATTAACAATTTCAATATTAATTAAACTAGGAGCTGCTCCCTTCCACATTTGATTTCCACAAGTAAGAGAAGGATTATCATTCTATTCCCTTGCAATCCTAATAACATTTCAAAAAATAATTCCTCTTTATATTATATCAATTTCTAAAAACAATTATATAATAATTCCTATTATTTTTAGTGCAATCATTGGTTCATTTGGAGGTTTCAATCAATTTTCAATTCGAAAAATCCTAGCTTTTTCCTCAATTTCACATTTAGCATGAATTATAACCCTTCAATTAATTAATAGAAACTTTTGATTAATTTATTTAAGCATCTATTCTCTAATTATTATAGTAATTGTAATATTTATTAACTCTTACTTTACTAATTTTTCTAACTTTAGAAAAAAAATAAAACCAGAGTCCAACTTTATTTTAATTATTATACTTCTATCTTTGGGTGGTATACCACCCACAATAGGATTCATTATAAAATGAATAACTTTAAAAATTATTATAAATTCCATAATCATTATATCAATTCCCCTAATCTTATCCTCCCTTACTAATTTATTTTTTTATCTTCGCCTAATCTACAGCTCAATACTAAAATATACAAATTTTTATAAATGAGAAAAAAATTATTCCTTCAAATTAATATCAATCATTATTATACAAATAATAATTATTTTTCTACTTACTTCATTTATCTAAGACTTTAAGTTAAAAAAACTATATGCCTTCAAAGCATAAAATATTACCAAAATTAAGTCTTAAAATACTTTTCCTTAAACTTGCAATTTAAAATTTTTAAATAAACTATAAGACTTAGTAAAAGAATTTACATCATAAATAAATTTACAATTTATCACCTTAATCAGTCATTTTACCGCGATGAATATTTTCAACCAACCACAAAGACATCGGAACCATATATTTAATTCTAGGGGCATGATCTATAATAACAGGAATATCCTTAAGTATATTAATTCGAACAGAACTCGGTCAAACAGGTTCATTAATCGGAGATGATCAAATCTATAACGTTATTGTAACCGCACACGCCTTTATCATAATTTTTTTTATAGTTATACCTATTATGATTGGAGGTTTTGGTAACTGATTAATTCCAATCATAATTGGAACACCAGATATAGCTTTTCCACGAATAAATAATATAAGATTCTGACTTCTTCCTCCCTCCCTATTCCTCTTATTAGCCTCCTCATTAACTGAAAGAGGTGCTGGAACTGGCTGAACTGTCTATCCACCTTTAGCCTCCAACATTTCCCATTCAGGTATATCAGTAGACCTAGCTATCTTTAGCCTACACTTAGCTGGTGTATCCTCTATTTTAGGTTCAATCAATTTTATTACAACAATTTTAAATATACGACCAAACAGAATAAAACTAGAACAAATTCCCCTATTTCTATGATCTGTTCTAATTACAACAATCTTACTTTTATTATCCTTACCAGTGCTAGCAGGAGCAATTACAATACTATTAACAGATCGAAATTTTAATACTTCATTCTTTGATCCTGCGGGAGGAGGGGATCCCATTTTATATCAACACCTATTTTGATTCTTTGGACACCCAGAAGTTTACATTTTAATTCTCCCAGGATTTGGTATAATTTCCCATGTTATTTGTTTCCAAACTGGAAAAAAAGAACCTTTTGGTACTCTTGGAATAATTTATGCTATAGCTGCCATTGGTCTTTTAGGCTTTATTGTATGAGCTCATCATATATTCACAGTAGGAATAGATGTAGATACCCGAGCCTATTTCACTGCAGCCACAATAATTATTGCCGTTCCTACAGGAATCAAAATTTTTAGCTGATTAGCTACCTTCCACGGAGTATGAATACAATTTGACACACCAATCCTCTGAGCCCTAGGCTTCGTCTTCCTATTTACAATTGGGGGATTAACAGGAATCATTTTAGCTAATTCATCCATTGATATCTCCCTTCATGATACTTATTATGTCGTAGCACATTTTCACTATGTCTTATCAATAGGAGCCGTTTTTGCTATCCTAGCAGGAATTACTCACTGATTCCCTATATTTTTCGGTTGATCCTTCAATTCAATTTTCTTAAAAATCCACTTTTTCTCAATATTTCTTGGTGTAAATCTAACCTTTTTTCCCCAACATTTCCTAGGTCTAGCTGGTATACCACGACGATATTCAGATTTCCCCGATTTTTTTACAAAATGAAATATTATTTCTTCTTTAGGCTCAATCTTATCCTTCCTAAGAGTAATAATTTTCATTTACATCTTATGAGAAGCCTTTTGTAGAAAACGACATATTATCTTTTCCCAATTTCCATCTTCCTTAACTGAATGACAATTAAATTTTCCTCCCTCAGAACATACATTTAATCAAATTAATATTATTATTAAATAACTAATGATAACATGATCAAATATTTCATTCCCCAATGCAAATTCCCCAATTATAGAACAGCTCATTTTTTTCCATGATCATTCAATAACCATCATCATTTTAATTACTACCATCACCCTATATATAATCTTTAATATTATGCTAAATACATATAAAAATCGATTTCTAATAGAAGGGCAAGAAATCGAAATCCTTTGAACCATTATCCCAGCAATTATCTTAATTTATATTGCTCTTCCTTCCTTACGACTTTTATACTTAATAGAAGAATCATTTTTCCCCACAATATCCATAAAGATTATTGGTCATCAATGGTACTGATCCTATGAATATTCAGACTTTAATATTGAATTTGATTCATTCATACTTCCATATGAATCAATAAATCAATCTTCATTCCGATTACTAGATGTAGATAATCGCTTAGTAGTTCCATTTAATTCAAGACTCCGTCTCCTTGTTACATCTAGAGATGTAATTCACTCATGAACCATCCCATCATTAGGTGTAAAAGTAGATGCCATTCCAGGACGCTTAAACCAAATTTCATCCCAAATTAACCGTCCTGGCCTTTTTTTCGGACAATGTTCAGAAATTTGTGGAGCAAATCACAGCTTTATACCAATTTCAATAGAAATCACATCAATCAAAAATTTTTTCAATTGAATTAAAATATTCTCATTGAATGGCTGAAATGAAAGCAATGGTCTCTTAAACCACTTTATAGTATCATACATACTTTCAATGAAAAACTAGTTAAAAAATAACATAAGATTGTCATTCTTAAATTACTTCCCCGTGTTTTTTAATCCCACAATTATTTCCAATAAACTGAAACTTACTTATTATTCTCTTTTCTTCAATCCTTATCTTAACAATCCCCCTTATTTATTTTAATTATAAACCCAGTCTCCCCCTACAAATATTTATTCCTTCTATACTCATAAAAGTTTGAAAATGATAATAAATCTATTTTCCATTTTTGATCCTTCATCCTCAGCTAATCTTTCATTAAATTGAATTTCAACCAGCTTAATTATCCTTTTAATTCCATATACATTCTGATCAACCCCCTCCCGAATCCATTACATCTGACTAGTAATTACATTATACTTAATTCAAGAAATAAATTCTCTCTTTTCAACAAATAAAAAAAAATTTATTTTTTTTTATATAATCTTATTTTGATTCATTTTAGCAAACAATTTTTTAGGATTATTTCCCTATATTTTTACCTCCACTAGACACATTAATCTAACAACCCTTCTAGCTATTCCCACCTGACTAACCTTAATAATTTATGGTTGAATTAATCAAACAAATCATATATTCAGTCATTTAGTTCCCCTTGGAACTCCTATAATTTTATCCATATTCATAGTTCTAATTGAAACCATCAGTAACCTAATCCGTCCAATCACTTTAGCAATCCGTCTATCAGCCAATATAATCTCCGGCCACTTACTTCTTTGTCTTTTAAGAAACATCATAGAAAGCTTACCCTCTCTTTTCATTATTATCTTACCTTTCATGCTAACTCTATTAATCCTAGAAATAGCTGTAGCTATAATTCAAAGTTATGTATTTATCACACTCTCATCATTATACCTCAATGAACTAAACTAATGATATTTCAACCCTTTCATATTGTTGACAAAAGACCTTGACCACTTACTGGTTCAATTGCTGCCTTTACCTTTATAACTGGAATAATTGATCTCATACATTTCAATAAAACTAATATAATCCTTATTTCCCTTATCATCATAATTGCCACTATAATTCAATGATGACGAGATATTTGTCGAGAATCTTCATTTCAAGGAAACCACACATCAAGTGTCCTTAAAAACATAAAATGAGGTATATCCCTATTCATTATTTCAGAAATTTTCTTTTTCATTTCCTTTTTCTGAGCTTTTTTTCACAGAAGCTTATCTCCTAACATTGAAATTGGATCTCAATGACCTCCAATTTCAATCACCCCTTTCAACCCTTTCAGAATCCCTCTTCTAAATACAACAATCCTATTATCTTCAGGTATCACTGTTACCTGATCTCATCACAGAATCTTAACAAAAAATTACCAAGAAGCAAAAAATTCACTAATCTTAACCATTGCACTAGGTTTACTATTTACCCTTCTTCAAATTTGAGAATATCTACAAGCTTCATTTAGCATTTCAGACTCCATTTTTGGCTCAACATTTTTTATATCAACAGGATTTCATGGTCTCCATGTAATCATCGGAACCACATTCCTCTTTATTTCATTACTTCGACTTATATGAAGTCACTTTTCAAATAAACATCACTTTAATTTTGAAGCCGCAGCTTGATATTGACACTTTGTTGACGTAGTATGGTTATTTCTTTATACATTTGTATATTGATGAACATTCTAAATTTTATTAGTATATTAGTACATCTAATTTCCAATTAGAAAGATTTCCAAAAATAAAATAATACCATTCCTCATTACCTCAATTTTAGTTACAATAATCATTATAATTCTAGCACACATAACTAAAAAAAAAAATTTCCTTAAAAAAGAAAAAAATACACCTTTTGAGTGTGGTTTTGACCCCTTTTCCCTCACTCGTCAACCCTTTTCCCTTCGATTTTTCTCAATTTCAATTATTTTTTTAATCTTTGATATTGAGATCATCATTTTATTACCTTATCCCTTATTAAATAATCTCATTAATATTCATCTAATTCTAAAACTTTCCTTCATTATCCTTATAATTATATTAGGCCTCCTTTATGAATGAAAAAATGGTATAATCCAATGATTATAAGAATAGTATTTTAATTCAAAAAATCTAACCTGCACCTAGAAAATGTATCTACCTATTCTAAAAATGAAGCAAACATTGCAATCAGTTTCGACCTGATCTATGGTTTAACCCTTTTTTATTAATAGAAGCCAAAATTTGAGGCTTTTCACTGTTAATGAACAAACTGATTATTCCTATTAAAGCACATCAAGGTTATAAAAATAGAGCTGCTAACTCTATATTAATGAAAACATTTAGCCTTTATTTTTATAGTGTACATAAACACATAACATTTTCATTGTTAAAATGCTTTTGCTGAAAATATTCCTAAATTTTATATCTTGATATTTTCACTATCATATTTTACTTAAACTATAGAAATATATTATTATAATTAATACAAATAATCAAAAATAAATTATATTTTTAAATGAATTAAGTTGAAATCAATTTATAATCACTCTTAACAACATATTCAACTTATATACCCCTTGAGGGCCAACTTCCTCCATCCATCCATTATCATAATTATAAAAATTAATCCCACTTATCAAACCTTTTGAAAAAACAGGCCCAGAAAAACTTATTATAAATCACATCCGACCTAAAAAATATCCAATAAATCCAAAATTCATTATCCCAAGCTTTTCAAAAATAATAAAAAATAATCATAAACCTCTAAAAATAATTAATATATTAATTATTTTAAATTCAAAATTTAACAAAATAACTTCATTATCCAAAATTAAAATTCATCTTATTGTTGAACCAAAAAATAAAACCAAAATTCCCATAATAAAAATAGGAATTTCTATCCAAAAGGATCAATGATAACTAAAATCAACCATCCTTAATCCTCCTTTTCACAAAGAATAATACATCACCCGCAAAGAATAGATAGTCGTACAAACCGTAGAAATAATAACTATTATTAATAACAATAAACATCTTCCAGATATATAAATAAATTCCAAAATTAAATCCTTTGAATAAAATCCTCTTAAAAAAGGAATACCAAATAATGATATATTAGCTAAACTAAAAGCTACACCAATAAGAGGATTTCTTATATAAAAATTCCCTATATAACGAATATCCTGACTTCCCAATCTTCTGTGAATTATAAACCCAGCACATAAAAATAACATTGCCTTAAATAATGCATGAGTCATCAAATGAAAAAAAGATAAATCAATCTTTCCTAAAGATAAAATCATCATTATTAAACCTAATTGACTTAAAGTAGACAGCGCAATAATCCTTTTTAAATCAGTTTCAACTATAGCACCCAATCCTGCTATCATCATTGTTAATACAGAAAAAAATAACAAAAATTTAGAATATTCCTTAATATTCATAAGCAAATCTAATCGAATTAATAAATAAACCCCCGCCGTTACTAGAGTCGAAGAATGAACTAAAGACGAAACCGGAGTTGGAGCTGCCATCGCAGCCGGCAATCATGCCGAAAAAGGAATCTGCGCTCTCCTAGTTATTCCAGCAATTAACAATATATATCCACATACTCAATATATTTTTATAAAAACAAAAAAATCCAAACTACCAAAATTTAATAAAAAAACAAAACATAATAATAACATAACATCACCAACACGATTTCTTAAAACTGTAATTATTCCAGCAACATCAGATTTATAATTCTGATAAAAAATTACAAGACAATAAGAAACAAAACCCAATCCATCCCAACCTAATAAAATTATAAATAAATTAGGACTAACAATCATCATAATTATTGAACCAACAAATAACAAAACACCATATAAAAAATAAATTTGATATTTTTCCCCTTTTATATAATCATTTCTATAAATAACCACTATACCAGAAATAAATAATACTACACTTACAAATATCATACTTATTCAATCAAATACAAAATACAACTTTAAGTCAAAACTATTTAACAAAAAAGCATAGTATTCTAACATAAAAATCCTATAACTAATTAAGCAAATTAACCCCCCTCCAAAAAAAAATAAACTCCTTAAAATTAAAATTATTCCTCATTTAAAAAAAATTATCTAATGAAATACATCTTTAAATCCACAATTTAACATTTTTAATAAACTAATTAGACAAATTATACAAAATAGCTCCATTTTCATAATTCATAAAACTAAAGGTAAAAAATGTAATAATATTAAAAAAATTTCACGAAAATTCATAACCTTTACACTATAAACAACCCACCCCCTACCATGATTCAAATAACTATATATATATAAAGAATAACTAGCTCTTAAAAATATCATCATTCCCAAGGGAATAATTACTAAAAAGCTCCACTTAATTAAACTACCAATTAACATAATTTCCCCTCCTAGATTTATAGATGGTGGCATAGCCATATTAATTCCCATAAATAAAAATCACCAAAGCGAAATATATGGAAATATAATACCTATACCCTTCAATAAAATTATACTCCGTGTATAAAATCGCTCATAAAATATATTTGCTAAACAAAATAAACCAGAAGAACACAATCCATGTCCTAACATAATAATAATATTACCTAAATAGCCCCAAAATATCATTCTAAATACTCCTCCCAATGCCATCCCTATATGACATACAGAAGAATATGCAATTAATGCCCTTACATCAACCTGACATAAACAAATTATCCCTACAAATATCCCACCAAATAAAATAATTCTTATAATCCAATGACTATACTCAAGTATTTTCCCTTCAATCACCGTCTTAATTCGAAATAATCCATAAATTCCCAATTTTAATAAAACACCTGCCAAAATCATGGATCCCGCTACAGGAGCCTCAACATGTGCCTTTGGTAATCATAAATGAACAAAAAATATTGGCATCTTTACTAAAAATCCTAAAATTCCTATTACAAAAAATAAAGATGAAATTTGAAAATTATCCCACATCAAAAAAAAAATTCTAACTCTTTTACTAAAGCTAAGTAAAAAAATTAACAAAGGTAAAGAACCCCCTAAAGTATAAAATAATATATAAATTCCTGCTTGAAGTCGCTCAGGCTGATTTCCTCACCCAACAATTATTATAATAATTGGAATTAAAACTCTTTCAAATAATAAATAAAATCCAATTAAATTTATAATTAAAAAACAAAATATAAGTAAAAAAATTATAATCACTATATAAAATTTAAATATATTTTCAAAAAAAATAAATACATTTATTCTAGCAATAAATATTAAAATACCAATTCACAATCTTAATTCAACCAACAAAAATCTCATTAAATCCAAGCCCAAAAATTCTCCTACCTTAATACCTGTATATCAATCCATCTGAATAAAAAATATTAAAGATAAAAAATATAGTACCAAAATAATTTCAACAAAAGATATAAAAAAACTAAAGACTATTAATCAAATTATTCCTAACAGAACTACTAACATTTTAATAAAATCATAGATCCAATCTTATCATCCCCATAATAATATACAATTCTAACCAAAATAGATAAACCTAAGCCAGCCTCACAAACAATTAAAAACATAAATACAATCAATCCTATCATATTTCATCCCATCCCAGACCCTGTAAAAATACAAAACAATACCCCTAAATACATAAATTCTAAACATAATAATAAAATTAAAATATGTTTACGATTTAACAAAATACTCAAAAAGCCTCCTAAAAAAATTATTCCACCCAACAAATGCATTAATTACATTATAATAGTTTAAACAAAACAGAGGTTTTGTAAACCTAAATTGACTTTTCTTATAATATCAGAAAAGATTCCTCATCCTAAATCCCCAAAATTTAAATAATATTTATACTATTTTCTGAAATAAAATTAACTTTCATCTTAACTTTATGTTTTATCTCCTCTTCACATCCTATTATACTCATTATAATTATAATTTTAACAACATTAACACTAAATATATGTATATATACATATATAAAATTTTCCTGATTCATTTTTATAATTACACTTTTAATTCTAGGTGGATTATTAGTCATCTTCCTATACATCACAAGATTAACACCCAATAAAAAATTTTCCTTTAAAAAATTTATATATTACATAATCCCACTTTTTTTAATTTTACACCCCTATCAAATTACTAACTCCACCAGAAATTACCAAATTTCAATATTATTCCTACCCAATTCTCTAATTATATTAATATTTACATTAATTTATCTAATATTAACCTTAATTACAATTATAATTTTAATCAAATCCACAATAGCTCCCTTAAAATCTCATAACTAATGTCTTTACGAAAAACCCACCCCCTACTAAAAATTGTTAATTCAACTCTCATTGATTTACCTACACCATCAAACATTTCATATATATGGAATTTTGGATCCCTCCTTTCCTTTTGCTTAATTACCCAAATTTTAACAGGAATCTTTCTAGCAATTCACTTTTCCAGTGATATTTCTTTAGCCTTTTCAAGCATTTCACATATTTCCCGAGATGTAAACTTTGGCTGAATAATTCGTACAATTCACGCCAACATAGCCTCCCTATTCTTCATTTGCCTCTACACACACGTAGCCCGAGGATTATATTATTCATCATTCCTATTAACCGGTCCTTGATTCTCCGGAACAATAATTATCCTTATCCTCATAGCCACTGCCTTCCTGGGCTATGTCTTACCTTGAGGTCAAATATCATTCTGAGGAGCAACAGTAATTACGAATCTCCTCTCAGCAATTCCATATGTAGGAACAGCCATTACTCAATGAATTTGAGGTGGGTTTTCAGTAGATAATCCTACCCTAACCCGATTTTTCACTTTCCATTTCATTCTTCCATTTATCCTAATAGCTTTAATCATCCTTCACATCTCTCTCCTTCATGAAACAGGATCCTCCAATCCCCTCGGAACAACCAACAATATTGACAAAATTCCATTTCATCCTTATTTTTCATTAAAAGATTTAATAGGTCTCAGTATTTTTATACTTCTATCTTCCTACATCATCCTTATTAAGCCATATATATTTATAGACCCAGAAAATTTCCTAATAGCTAATCCCCTAATTACTCCTCCCCACATCCAACCAGAATGATATTTTCTATTTGCATATGCAATTCTCCGTTCCATTCCCAATAAATTGGGAGGAGTAATTGCTTTAGTCACATCCATCCTAATTCTCCTCTCCTTACCAATTACAATAAATCCCAAATTTAAATCTATTTCCAATAACCCTTTTAAAAAAATCCTATTTTGAACATTCATCAATACATTTATTTTACTAACCTTCATCGGAGCCTGTCCAGTAGAAACCCCCTTCATTATAATAGGACAAATTTTAACAATTATATATTTCTCTTTTTTCTTCATCCTTCCCTTTATAAAATAGACATTTTAACTATATAAGTATATATTTTGAAAATATAAAAAAGAATTTTTTCTAAATGTCTTTCTAAATCTGACACAATTAAAAATCACTTTTAGATAAAAAATCAAATAAAATAAATTAATTCTTACAGGTAAAATCATCTTCCATGCTATCATTATTAATACATCATAACGATAACGAACCAAGGTCCCCCGAATTAGTAAAAATATATATATAATCAAAAGAATTAATAGTCTCAAATAACCTATCCTTCCAAAAAATAAAACTCTTCTAATCATTCTTATAAAAATAATATTTCCATACTCAGATATAAACAAAATAGCAAAACCATACCCCCCATATTCAATATTAAATCCAGACACTAATTCAGATTCCCCCTCTGATAAATCAAATGGACTCCGATTTGTTTCAGCTAAACAAGAAACAATCCAAATAAAAAATAATCCTAAAAACCCCCAAATTATTCTAAACTCTTCTTGAAAATTAACAATTTCTCTAAATTCATATCTAGATATAAATAAAACAATCCCCATCATAATTATAGCCAATCTTACTTCATAAGAAATAATCTGAGCTAATCCCCGAAAAGAGCCCAATAATCCATACTTAGAATTAGAAAATCACCCCCCTCCCAAAATAACATAAATTCCTAATCTAGAAATACATAAAAAATAAATTAAACCATATTCAATTTTAAATTGACCCATATTCCAACAATACAAAATTCAAAATATTAATATTAATACCAAAGATAAACCAGGAATTAATAAATAAAAAAATAAATTCATAAATATTATTAAATTCATTTCCTTAACAAACAATTTAATTACATCTGAAAATGGTTGTAAAATTCCCCTAAATCCAACCTTATTAGGGCCTTTACGAATATGAACATAACCCAAAATCCTACGCTCCATCAACGTAAAAAAAGCTACACTTACTAATACCATCAATACTAACAAAACATAACTAAAAATAATCATTATTAAAGGATTACATCATATAGAAAGCTTAAATCTCTCGCACTTTTCTGCCACTTTAATCCTATTTGATAAACTCATCCTCAAATTCTAAATTTGATACAATTAATCTGCCAAAATAGAAATAAATTATCCTAATTTAAAATTTACTTTACTTAAAAATTTTATACTTTTAATTCCTTTCGTACTATAAAAATATTAAATCATGATTTAGATAGAAACCGACCTGGCTTACGCCGGTCTGAACTCAGATCATGTAAGAATTTAAAAGTTGAGCAAACTCCTTTATATAACTACTTCATTATACAAGCATCTTAATCCAACATCGAGGTCGCAAACTATTTTATCTATATGAACTATCCAAAATAATTACGCTGTTATCCCTAGAGTATTTTAATCAAATAACCAAAAATTATGGTTCTAATTTCATCATTTTTAAAGATATATATTCTTTAAAAATCACCCCAATCAACCTATATAAATATTTTACTTTCTTTAAATAAAAATTAAAAATATATATATAAAAAAAATTCATAGGGTCTTCTTGTCCCAAAAATTCATAAAAACTTTTTCATTTTTAAATCAATTTCCATTTTAAGTTAAAAGAAAGTAAATCCCTGTTCAACCATTCTCTTAGTACCCAATAAAAGCCTTATTTCAATACCTTCGTATAGTCAAAATACCACAGCAATTTAATAATCATTGAGCAGGCCAAATATTTTATTATCTCAAAATACTATGTTTTTGTTAAACAGACAAAAATTATTCTTGCCTAATTCCTATTAACTTAATAAAATCTAAAACAATCTAATTCAATTATATCCACCTAGCAAAGATTATACTTATATTAATATTAATACTTCTGCATCCAATTAAACAAAAAACTTAAAAATAAATACTAAATTCTCACAATGCTATTTTATTACAAATAATTAAGTAATTTCTAAACCCTCAGCACAAAATTTCAACCTTTATAAAAACTTTTTAAGCTTATCCCCAAAAAGAAAAATAATAATTCTAAAAAAAAAAAAATTATCTAAAATATATAATTTTTCATAACAACCAGATATCAAATTTTTCGACAAAAATTTCATTTCTACCTAATAATATCTAACATTTTTACAACAATGTCTTTAAATAAAAGTAGCTCAAAATTCTTCGAGAAATATAAATATTTAATCTATCTAATTAATCCCTAATACAAAAGGTACAAATTCATTACTTCAAAAAAAATCCTTTTTCAATTTTTCAAAAATCTTTCACAATACTCTTCCCTATCGTTTTCAAAAAATAAAATCAATCACATAACAAAAATAATATATCTATTAATATTAATTAAATATAACAATTAAATCCTTAATTAGAGTGGCTAAACTGCCCCATTTCCTTGTAAAAGAAATATCTTTTTCGATTTCACCCTAAAAAACACCTTCCGATACTTTTACTTTGTTACGACTTATCTCATTCATGAGAGCGACGGGCGATATGTGCATATTTCAGAGCTATATTCAACTTAACATTATAATTTAAATTTACTATTAAATCCTAAAAATTTTTCAAAAAAGTCAATAAAAATTACTGTAATTTATTTCAAACTTAATTTTATGCTGCATTTTGACCTAACATTTTAAATAAAAATTTACTACTATAATTGCTTAACAGCAGTATAAAAATGATAGCGATATACAAACTGTCTTAACCAAATCAAGTAAGATGTTTGAGCTTTATCAATTATAGAATAAATTCCTCTAAAAAGCTTAAAATACCGCCATTTCATTTAGTTTTTACAACATCCAAGATAATCCCAACATATTATTATGTAATAATAGGGTATCTAATCCTATTTTTAGCTACAAATTTCCAAAATCTTCCAAAATTAGAAAAATTAATAATTTCACCTAATTAATCTGAAACAATTAAAAATTTAAATATCTTTCTAATACAAATATCACACCCTGACTGTATAACCGCGGCGGCTGGCACAGGCTTTGCCAGAATAAATTAAAAATCTATTTTTAATTTCCAAAAATGAAAAATCTATCTTCTAATAAATAGATATTAACTTTTTAACATAAAGAACTTTTAAAACTGAAATTTTATTACTATGAAAATATTCTTTTTCTTCCAAACATTTTTAATGTTTGTTTGGAAGAAACAAGATAATAAATATATTTCATTCCCGTTTCTAACATTTATATATATATATGTATATATATCAGTTCTTGCTGTTTACGTGAGTAAACATAGAATAGACTTTCTGATTTTTTTAGATGAATACTTTAACTTAACTTTTTCTTGATTAGACGGCGGAGCATAAATGAAATTTAACAAAAGTCTTGCTTCTTACGAGCAAGCATATAGGATTAATACATTAAATGTGATTTGTGTTTGGCTGCTCCCAATTCACATAAATGTGATAATATTTTCAATAATTTCTTGCTCTACATACAACAAATAAAATGCCTGATAAAAAGGATTATCTTGATAGGATAAATCATGTAGCTTCTTACTTTTATTAACTTTAATAAACTGAGTCATCTCTTTTAAAATCAAAATTTAATGTGCCCTTACACCAAAAGTTA